ACTTCATTCGTTAGAACAGCTTCCATTGAGTCTCTGCACCTATCTTTTTTTATTGTAGTTTTATATTATAAAAACTATAAATTAAACCCTTTTTCTCAAAATCAAGATTTGGCTCAGGATTGCCCATTTTTAATTCCGGGGTTTCTCTGAATTTGGAAGTTATCACTTAGCAGGTTTCCATACCAAGGCTCAATTTAATCAAGTCCGTAGCGTCTACCGATTTCGCCATATCCCCTTTTGCGACAGGATCCAGTTGTAATTCTATTCAATTCTTTTATTTATTTTATTTATCTTGGAATCAAATCATTGCGTTGAATTTATTAGATAATGATTCTTATATCTAAAAGTGTATGCCACTATTTTTTTTTTTTTTTTTTCCATTCTCTATCATTTCCATTGTATTGAATGAACCCTATTTGTTCCAATCGGACATGATTCTATCATTGATGCGCCTCCAATTCAATATGAATAGATATATCCCACCTCTATATCTCTCCTCCCTTAATTTTGACTTTAAAAGCGCAATTTGTAATACTGGAAGGATCGATACTCAATTACTTACTTTTTTTTTTTTTTTTTTTCGCCCTATCTTCTCTGAATGACAACAAAGGAATGTCTTAATTATAATTTTAATTATATCTTTATAATAATAATGTCTTTATTCTTATCTTATGAATGGATTCACTATCATTAATATTATATAATATATTATATAATATAATTAATTATATTATTTATTTAGAGATAATTAATAATTATTTAGCATAATTTGGTATAACTGTTCTAAGAAATAATTATTACTTTTCTAAAATATAATATCAAATTGAATTTGATATTATATTCTTACATCAAGTAATAATTATGAAAATATTATGTATTTTTAAGTATTATTATTAAGTAATTATTAATATTATGAATAAAAAAAAAATAAATATTAATTAAAATAAATTAATAGCTAATATATTAAATCTGGTAGTTTCCGGACTCCCTATTCACTATTTATATTTCTGCTATGTGAGCCCGCTTAGCTCAGAGGTTAGAGCATCGCATTTGTAATGCGATGGTCATCGGTTCGATTCCGATAGCCGGCTTTTACCTATCTATTTTTTCATGATTGATAATATCTTCTCCCTCCTTTCTTCAAATATCGGTCGCTGATCTATTATGTCGTGTTAACTTGCAACTATGAATAAAAAATAGATTGGAATGGAGCAATTAGATCTATACAGAACAAATCATAAAACAGAGACTTAACTTCCTTACTATCATATACAAAAAAATATAGATATTGATACAATGCATTTCATTCTATTTTCATTCTACTTTAGTATTGTATACTTCAGTAGATTTAGCCTTGCTTTGTTTATCCTTTAGTTCAGTCTTAATTTAGATTTTTCTTTAAATTTTTCAATAAAAAAAAGGAGTTTTATGTCTCGTTACCGAGGGCCTCGTTTCAAAAAAATACGCCGTCTGGGGGCTTTACCAGGATTAACTAGTAAAAGGCCCAGATCTGGAAGTGATCTTAAAAACCAATTGCGTTCTGGGAAAAAATCGCAATATCGTATTCGTCTAGAAGAAAAACAGAAATTGCGTTTTCATTATGGTCTGACAGAACGACAATTACTTAGATATGTGCATATCGCTGGAAAAGCCAAAGGGTCAACAGGTCAGGTTTTACTACAGCTACTTGAGATGCGTTTGGATAACATCCTTTTTCGATTAGGTATGGCTTCAACCATTCCTGGAGCCAGACAATTAGTTAACCATAGACATATTTTAGTTAATGGTCGTCTAGTAGATATACCAAGTTATCGTTGCAAACCTCGAGATATTATTACTACGAAGGATAAACAAAGATCGAAATCTCTGATTCAAAATTATATTGCTTCATCGCTCCGGGAGGAATTGCCAAAACATTTGACTATTGACTTATTCCAATATGAAGGATTAGTAAATCAAATAATAGATAGTAAGTGGATTGGTTTGAAAATAAATGAGTTGTTAGTCGTAGAATATTATTCCCGTCAGACTTGAACCTAATGAAAATAACAAGAAAGGTTCAGACAATTTGACTTTATACCATACCCTTTTTTTGTTGAAGGAAATAGATTTAAGAGCCTTGATCCACATTTTTTTTTTTTCTTATTCACGTATCACAAATGGATCGGCAGTAGGATTTTTTTTTTCTTTTCCCATATTTATATTTTACGTACCACAGTAATGTAATTAGGAATAGAGAATCTCTATCAAATCAAATAAAGTTCTTACTTACTGTTGGAATAATGCTATCAATTGTTATTTGAATTTTATTTGATACATTGTGATCAGTAACGTTGATGACTCGATAGAAACGGAAAGAGAGGGATTCGAACCCTCGGTAAACAAAAGCCTACATAGCAGTTCCAATGCTACGCCTTGAACCACTCGGCCATCTCTCCTACATAATCATAATCTTATTATTGACCAGAAACCAAGTGAAGTGAATAGCGAGTCATTCATATTATTTATTCCAGTACGGGTAGGACCCATTACTGGTTACATAGGACTAAAAGATTCCTTTCAAATTTCATATTTCTCAACACCAATTTACTTAATGGATTTTTATATTTCAATTGTATGACGCATACGCATTATGCAAACAAAAGAGTATGGTTACTCTCCTCTATTTTATCATGGAATTCTTATTCCATTCTTTATTTTTCCTCTTTTGATTATAACCAAATCAAAACTTTTCGAGTTACCAGAATCTATAGTCAAATAAAGTCCTTGGTTAGTCAACTTAGAGAAAATCGTAATAGTTCTGTTTATCAGTATACTACTTAATTTGTAGGAAATCCAATCTCATTCAAATATTTCATCATCCCCCTTTGGGCACAATTTGAGCGGAATATCCACATCTTTTTTTAGAATTAGTCTATTTTTATGATATTTCGTACTACTGTACAATTGGATAATTTTCCTTTGGGAAAATGAGAAGAATTATAGAATGGATTGTTAATTATGCCTAGATCCCGAATAAATGGAAATTTTATTGATAAGACTTCTTCAATTGTAGCCAATATCTTATTACGAATAATTCCGACAACTTCAGGGGAAAAAAAGGCATTTACCTATTACAGAGATGGTGCGATTTGATTTTTTTTCTTGCTTTTTTAGACCTTAATCTGAGAGAGAAGCGTGGTTCGGGATAGAAAATAGAAAGAAACAAATTTTTTTTTAAACCAACGCTTGGTGAAGGTGAAGTTTAAAGATAGAACAATTCCTTCTGTCGTGTATCCTCGATTGATAGATACGGCTTCAGATGCTTTAATTATCGATTTTAGTATTGAGCGAAAGGTTACACCTATGGGTTCTGGATTGCGGGTCAATACTACGCCACTAGTACCAATGGGCGGCATAGAGGAAGAAGCACTACTCTACGGAATCAACAACACGAAAACTTTGTTATATTATAAATCACCCCTTCCCCTTCTCGGTATTGGGACTAATTAAGAATGAATGGTTGGGACAACAAACATCCATCTCGTTTGTACTTTGGATACCCATATAACCATCAAAGATTGTTGAAGTGACTGATTCCTGGAAATAGAAGGCGTTGTGAACAAAGAAATTGTTGGAGTGACTATTTTCATCTAGCACTAATACAATTGGTGTTAAGAAAAGACCTCTTTCGGGAAGGCTGGCTAGAAATTTCTTGTAAAAATACTAGCCCCCATCAGTTCATAAATGAGAATAGTGAAATCTTGATTCCAGAGATTATGTCCCTTAGTACTATGCACAGAGGGGAGGAGCCGTATGAGATAAAAATCTCATGTACGGTTCTGGAACGGAGATTCTTTGAATAGAATGAACGGCCGTAACGGATGTCGGCTCAATCCGAAGGAAATTATGCGGAAGCTTTACAGAATTATTATGAAGCTACGCGACCAGAAATTGATCCCTATGATCGAAGTTATATACTCTATAATATAGGCCTTATACACACAAGCAACGGAGAGCATACGAAGGCTTTGGAATATTATTTCCGGGCACTAGAACGAAACCCATTCTTACCACAAGCTTTTAATAATATGGCCGTGATCTGTCATTACGTGCGACTATCTCCATTATAGAAAAAAGATAAAGGCTAGTAAATACTAGAATAAAATAGGCTTTCTACATATGTATCGTCCAAAGCAACGATTTTTATCAGCTGTAGCAAGGAAAAAGACTTCAAATATAAATGAATAAGTACGCCTATATACTCTATGGATAAAGGATCGAATTGATAGAGAAAGCACCGTAAAGATCAATTAGCAAGTTATTAGATCGATACAGTTAAGAACTGCTTACTTATGTCATAATATGAGATATAAAGTTAGGAATCTACTTATGTAATAGAGTCGATCTACTAAAGTATTGAGCAGCGGTGTAGCATCAGATCCCAAAGATAGTAAGTTCTTTTTTCTTACGGAGGAAAGTCTTTTTCAAAAATTCTATATGAATTTCATATTATGAGATGAAACCGAGATAGTTACCTTTCAGAAAATCCTAACGATATAGGGGGAGTTAATTCTTATGAAGGTAGGAGAAAAGATAAAACTGATTATTGATCAAAATTAGAGTTTGAAACTTATGTAATTAACTTAACTTCGTCTGGTTAACCCAAGAAAACTAGGATAGGTTTATGAAAAATCTAATTCAGTTAGCATAGGGTAGATTAAAAAGATGGGACACAAAAAGAGTCGATTGCTGAGCCGTATGAGGCAGGAAACTCTCAAGTACGGTTCTAAGGGAAGGAATTTAATCACCTATTCCGACCGGGGAGAACAGGCCATTCTACAGGGTGATTCTGAAATTGCGGAGGCTTGGTTCGATCAAGCTGCTGAGTATTGGAAACAAGCTATAGCGCTTACTCCAGGTAATTATATTGAAGCACATAATTGGTTGAAGATCACGAGGCGTTTCGAATTCGAATAAAAGCACTCTTTTTTTTTTTTTTAATTAAATTTATTAAAATAAAAATGGTGATTGGATCCATCAATCAACTAAAATAGATAGTTACTATGAGAAGATCCAATCAAGAATTTCATTATATCTCTTCCTCCTAAAAAATTCTATTTTGTATAGTATCCCATAAGGATAAATGATAGGGATACAGCAGTATCAAATCGTATAGGATATAGCTAATAAATAAATCAAGTATGCCCCCGAATTACTAAATATGGATATCGCATAAGAAGATGTTTCATAGAAGTATATCGATATGGGCACTTTTACATTCAGATATAAATACACTAGCAAAAAAAACATCTTCGTCATGCCAGGAAAAGTCAAAGGTATTTGATAATAAAAAGGGTCCGTTGGGCACCTAATCGTTATGTCATAATAGATCCGAACACTTGCCCCGGATCAACTTCGATATCATAATTGCTCTAGTTAATAACTAAATAAAATAGATGGATGAGAGATGGGGGACCGATGATAAAAAAAAAAATATCCATCTTTCAGAGGTTTCACTAAAAACTTGACTGTTGGCAGGTCTCTTTGTATGTGTTGTCCGGAAAGAGGAGGACTTAATGATTATTCGTTCGCCGGAACCAGAAGTGAAAATTGTTGTAGATAGGGATCCCGTAAAAACGTCTTTTGAGGAATGGGCTAGACCAGGCCATTTCTCGAGAACAATAGCTAAGGGCCCTGATACTACCACTTGGATCTGGAACCTACATGCTGATGCTCACGATTTCGACAGTCATACCAATGATTTGGAGGAGATCTCCCGAAAAGTATTTAGTGCTCATTTTGGTCAACTCTCCATTATCTTTCTTTGGCTGAGTGGCATGTACTTCCATGGCGCCCGTTTTTCTAATTATGAAGCATGGCTAAGCGATCCTGCTCACATTGGACCTAGCGCCCAGGTAGTTTGGCCAATAGTTGGTCAAGAAATATTGAATGGTGATGTGGGCGGGGGTTTCCGAGGAATACAAATAACCTCCGGCTTTTTTCAGATTTGGCGAGCATCTGGAATAACTAGTGAATTACAACTTTATTGTACTGCAATTGGTGCATTGGTCTTTGCATCATTAATGCTTTTTGCCGGTTGGTTCCATTATCATAAAGCCGCCCCAAAATTGGTTTGGTTCCAAGATGTAGAATCTATGTTGAATCACCATTTAGCGGGGTTACTAGGGCTTGGGTCTCTTTCTTGGGCGGGACACCAAATCCATGTATCTTTGCCGATTAATCAATTTCTTGATGCTGGAGTTGATCCTAAAGAGATACCACTTCCTCATGAATTCATCTTGAATAGGGATCTTTTGGCTCAACTTTATCCTAGTTTTGCCGAAGGAGCAACTCCTTTTTTCACCTTGAATTGGTCAAAATATTCAGATTTTCTTAGTTTTCGTGGAGGATTAAATCCAATAACAGGGGGTCTATGGCTGAGTGATATTGCACACCATCATTTAGCTATTGCAATTCTTTTCTTGATCGCCGGTCATATGTATAGGACTAACTGGGGCATTGGTCATGGACTTAAAGACATTTTAGAGGCTCATAAGGGTCCATTTACAGGCCAGGGCCATAAGGGCCTCTACGAAATCCTAACAACGTCATGGCATGCTCAATTATCTCTTAACCTGGCTATGTTAGGCTCTTTAACCATCGTTGTAGCTCACCATATGTATTCCATGCCCCCTTATCCATACCTAGCTATTGACTATGGTACACAACTTTCGTTGTTCACACATCACATGTGGATCGGTGGATTTCTCATAGTTGGTGCTGCTGCGCATGCAGCCATTTTTATGGTAAGAGACTACGATCCAACTACTCGATACAACGATCTATTAGATCGTGTCCTTAGGCACCGCGATGCAATAATATCACATCTTAACTGGGCATGTATATTTCTAGGGTTTCACAGTTTTGGCTTATATATTCATAATGATACCATGAGTGCTTTAGGGCGGCCCCAAGATATGTTTTCAGATACTGCTATACAATTACAACCCATCTTTGCTCAATGGGTACAAAACACCCATGCTTTAGCGCCTGGTATAACCGCTCCTGGTGCAACAACGAGTACTAGCGTAACTTGGGGAGGTAGTGAGTTAGTAGCAGTAGGCGGCAAAGTCGCTTTGTTACCTATTCCATTAGGAACCGCAGATTTTTTGGTCCATCATATTCATGCATTTACGATCCATGTGACTGTATTGATACTACTGAAAGGTGTTCTATTTGCTCGCAGTTCCCGTTTGATACCTGATAAAGCAAATCTGGGTTTTCGCTTTCCTTGTGATGGACCTGGAAGAGGGGGGACATGTCAAGTATCCGCCTGGGATCATGTCTTTTTAGGTCTATTCTGGATGTACAATGCAATTTCGGTAGTAATTTTCCATTTCAGTTGGAAAATGCAGTCGGATGTTTGGGGTACCATAAGTGATCAGGGAGTGGTAACTCATATCACAGGAGGAAATTTTGCACAGAGTTCCATTACTATTAATGGCTGGCTCCGGGATT